GCATTCCCTCACGCTTGGCGCCAATGAGGCTTTTATTTGAGAGAAAAAAGAAGACTATGCCTTCGCCATATGAAATATGAATATTAAGTAATAATAGCATGGCACTTTGAATTCGATATAAGGAATTTTGTTTTCAAAACATTAGATTATGTATCGAGAGAGTAATATGAGAAAAAGGTATTTCCTATTTTATTATCGGAAGTCCAGTTCAGCGTCACAAACTTTTTTTCACACCAGGGGTCTCTTAACAATATTTATAGAGCGAAAAAAAAAAGATTCTTTTTTCCTTAGTTTAGTTGATCAAATAAAAAAGCAACTTTGGGATTGCTGAATGACAGACAAATCACAGACAAAAAAATATAATAAATATATAAAGCAACGGAGCCATCATAGTATTTTTGAATTCCTCCGAAAGGAAGGGTGGTAAGTTGATCATTTACCGACCGGGGTCTGATCGATCCTATTTTTTTATTTCTTTGATGAATGGTAAGGGTCAATTTTATTGTAAAGCCGTATGCAATGCATAATGCCCGTACGGTTGTTCGATTCTATCTTTTTTTCTTGTTATTCTTTTATGTTTCTTTTATCTTCCCCTCATCATGCGAAATAGAGAAACCTTTTATTATCTTATATCATCAGGGTAATGATCCATCAACCTGCTGGTTCTTTTTCTGAAGTAGCAACGGGAGAATTCATCCTGGAAGTGGGAGAACTGCTGAAACTGCGTGAAACCCTGACAAGGGTTTATGTACAAAGAACGGGCAAACCCATATGGGTTGTATCCGAAGACATGGAAAGAGATATTTTTATGTCAGCAACAGAGGCCCAAGCTTATGGGATTGTTGATCTTGTAGCGGTTGAATGACAATATCGCGTCAATTCGTGATTTGAAGTTAACCCTGCCGAGTTTAATATTCTATGACTTTTATTTACTCTTCTATTGAATCTATTGAATAAACGTAATTCAAAATCATGCGGTTAGGATCGATCTAAACCAGCCCATTATGTATATGATTCAACATGCCAACGATTAAACAACTTATTAGAAATACAAGACAGCCAATTAGAAATGTCACAAAATCCCCCGCGCTTCGGGGATGCCCTCAGCGTCGAGGAACATGTACTAGGGTGTATGTGCGACTCGTTCAGATCATGAACTAGAACAAAGGAAAGAGAACAATGTTCAAATATCAATGATCAAATAGGATAGAAGGGAAAAACGAACTACATTTCCTATCTAAAAATAAGAAAATGAATCAGATCCCTTTTATTGTGTATGAAATTTATGGTTTCTATTGGTGTAAATCCACTCACCTCAATTCAAGATGAGAAGCAATTCTCCATTGGTAGCAAATGGCTATCCATTAAGCGGAGGAAATCTTAGTTAACATAGACGCCTCTTGTAAGAACGGACTAACAGGGTCAGCTACCCAGCCAACCTTCATAATTAAATACCGTTACTGTATAGGTAGAGCTCGTTGTGAAAGACCTATTACTGAATAATTCATGGGTAGAGCCGAAGAATGTGAACTATACAAGTTAGCAATAACATTGATTAAATGAAGTAAAGGCTCCGGTGTATAGAGAAGACCTCACCGTTTAAGAAGTAACCATAGAAACGATGGAATCCACTATTTCTTTATCAGTGCTATTTTTTTAATACCTAGTATATATAGTACAATTTCGTATTTCGAGGTGAAATGCCTAGAAAAAATAAAAAATAGTGGTTGGGAAGGTTATAGTAGCCAAAGCCATTGGAATTTTTAGTTTATACATTGGAAAAATCCGTTTTGTTATTAATATACTAGGAAAGGGGCAAAAGAATAACTAAAAGAAAGGAAATCTATTAGTTATTCGTTAAAGTTTCATTTATTCAATGACCAGAATTAGACGGGGATATATCGCTCGGAGACGTAGAACAAAAATTCGTTTATTTGCATCAAGCTTTCGGGGGGCTCATTCAAGACTTACTCGAACTATTACTCAACAAAAAATAAGAGCTTTGGTTTCGGCTCATCGGGATAGGGATAAGCAAAAAATTAATTTTCGTCGTTTGTGGATCACTCGAATAAATGCAGCAATTCGTGAAAGGGGGGTATGCTATAGTTATAGTAGATTAATAAATGATCTGTACAAGAGACAGTTGCTTCTTAATCGTAAAATACTTGCACAAATAGCTATATCAAATAGGAATTGTCTTTATATGATTTCCAATGAGATCATAAAAGAAGTAAGTTGAAAGGAATCCACCGCTTAAAGGGAGTTGCCCGGAGAATGAACTCCGGGAGGGTCGAATAAAAATAAAATAAAAATGAATAGAATATGATAAAATATATATGAGAAAGTAGTAAAAATAAATATGAATCAACACGTTCAAAAAAAAATTATTCTTCCCAAATTCTTTTTTTTTCTTACGACACGAGAATTCAATCCAGATTCTTGGATTTTTCCAACAAAATATCAATCCGCATTTGAGCTCGGATGGGGATTTGAATTCAAG